CTTTTGTTTAAGGCAACCGAGATTCAAGATGCAAGTACAAAAAAACGAAGTTCAGTAATCCACCCCGCAAGCAAAAAGGGGGTAATATTGTCATCTCTTTTTTGGCGACATGGCCGAGCGGTAAGGCGGAGGACTGCAAATCCTTTTTTCCCCGGTTCAAATCTGGGTGTCGCCTGATCAACAAAAGACCGAAAATCCCTTCTTTTTTTTTATATAACTCACCGAAATATTCCCCAGTAGAGGGGAAAGAGGGAGCTGCCGGTACGCACTTGATTCGAAACATATAGAGGTTTCTCAAAAGATCTGTAACTTTTTGTGTCTAGGATTCAAAAAAAAATTTTCGTACTAGGAAGGGAATCGATAAGTCTTGAGAGCCCTTACACTACACGATTAATGTAATGGAATTTTTATTGACTGGGCCTTTAACTTTAATTAGATTGGATAACCAAAGGGGAGTCTAACAATTAGTAATTGTGGAGAAACTACTGTGGTCTACAAAGTCACGAATGTCTTTGAGGACTCAGATATTCGATCAATATTTGATTGTATAATTCAGTTTTTCTATTTTATATATTTTATATAAAAAAGCGGCAAAAAACTTCTGTATCGACTGTCTCTCCTTTTTTTCACAGAGACGAAATAGACCAAATGGAAAAGAAAATAGAGGTATGTGTGTGATAGATAATGATCTACTTTGGTTATATTAATATAGTTTTTATTCCTACCTGCTATATTTAGTAATACTCCCTTAGCCATAGGGATCGTTGCATATTTTGCTTGTGCTTCATCTTTCCCAATTCGACTAGAAATCGTAATGATCAGAAAATTTTGCAAAAATTTCTGATAAGTGCATTTATTGGGTTGGTTCATTAAATAAAGAGTTTGGGGTAAGAATCCCCTTTTGACTATGCACCCTGGATTTCACTATTATTAGTGAACAAGAATGGAATAATTCCTTCATATTCCTAAAGATAGGGGACATAATTCACATGGATATAGTAAGTCTCGCTTGGGCTGCTTTAATGGTAGTCTTTACATTTTCCCTTTCACTCGTAGTATGGGGAAGAAGTGGACTCTAGAAATACTATTAATCTAATTGCGGTAAGGAATCAAACTTTATCGATTGTTTTATAGATTATTATACAAAGCGTTTTGTTTTAACTTTAACTATACCTAAATATGATTACCTAAATATAATTAGAATAATGCCAATCAAACATATATATATATTTCAATGATTCCCATGTTTGTATTTCGGAAGGGGATACACGCGGGGGTGGTAAGAAATTTTCATTTTCCTAAATTCTCTATTTCGCCGCAGGGATCTTCGTAAACTTATATAGGGACAATGAGTAATAACAGACCACTTCTTATTATTTATTTGTATTTTAATTTTCTTTGTTTGCCTCTTTAAATTAAAGAAAACATATTACTGGCTTTTATTTTCTTAAATTAATGGGCGTCCTTGCCCATAGACTTTTTACTTCTTTTATTTTCTTTTTTCGATGGATACTGGGATTTCGGTTTAAAATAATCCGAAATCTCGGAATTAAAGCCGTAAAAGTCAGAGTTACTTTTTTATTATTTCGGATTAATAATGAATCGGAATCAATATAAATAAAAAATAAATGTAGCAAAGCAATCGCACTAGGGCTCTATGGTATATTCTATAGATAGAATTCGATCGATATATATATATTATATGAAGATAGATATTGTGGATTGATCTACATTAAGCCTGGCTCTTTAGACAGTACAACTTTATACACTACAAAACCGCTAATCTAATAGATAGTATGGTAGAAAGAAAGATATCAATCTTTCTACCATATTATAAAATCTCATAGAATATTGGTGATTCTAGCCTGTGTATTTAATTGAAGATTTAAGAAACGAAATTGGAATCCTTTGTTTCTTTCTTAAATCAGTCTCATTGATAAAGCCCTAAGAAGTCAAGTTTCATTCAAATTAATCGTTTTGGCTGACTGTTTTTACATATATGATAAGTAAAAAAGCAGTAGGAACTAGAATGAAGAGTGCAGTAGCAATAAATGCGAGAATATTTACTTCCATAATCTAATTGGTTTTTACTTCGCAATAACTCGGGATTTAATCCCATAGAGATAAAAAAAAATTCACCTGGAAATTCAACGGGATGAATTACATCTCGATGATATTCAATCGTATCAATCTTATGAATAACAATATCTGGGCTATCAAATCACCTCGTCGTCGCGAATTAAATAGTAATAGTATAACATAGGAAGATCCTTTATCCATACTCAATAGAAAATTGAATTCGTAATTGAATTCGTAATCGAATCAAGAACTCTTTTTCTTTTCCATTCATAACCTACCGTCTTACTTGGACAATCATCGGATGAAGTAGCATCTGACCGTTTTCCACTTACATTGCATTGACCCCATAAAAAATAACAACAATAGAAGTAAAATGAAAGGGGGGGAAGGAGTTAAACTCGAAACTCCTGTTTTTTTATTATGATATAATTTTCACAAGAAAAAGAAAAGTGTGAAAAAGCGAAATTCCGGTATAAAAGATCTAATCTTCAATAACATTCTTTCTTTTATTAATATTCTCTTTTCTGACATTAGTAATAGCATACATTAAAAGTTCGGTGTAAAATTTGAATTAGATAGATATTTTTTAAAAGGAGTTAGTTTGGGGCATTGAGACTGCATAGATAGAAAAGGAGAGAGTTTGAATCTGAAAACTCTTTTTCGGGGTAACTCCAATTCTATTTTGTAGTGTACAAGAAATGAATTCTAGTTGTGTATGTGCTCCCGAGAAACATATGATACTCTATCCCATTAGATAGAGGCAATAAATTTAAAAACCAGACGCAGTACGCTATCCCTTTGAACCCTGAATATGAGGTTTCCAATAATTGGACTAATCCAATTCTACCTCTCTCCCACCAATCGGTACTAGTTGAAGTAATGAAAATTTATATATTTGGTTGTGTTTGGTGAGAATAACGAAAAACGAAAAAAATTCCTAGTGCCTCTTTTTGTCAGAAAAGAAAAATGGAGAGATGAGTTTATGTGTTTATTTGATCCGTCGGGACTGACGGGGCTCGAACCCGCAGCTTCCGCCTTGACAGGGCGGTGCTCTGACCAATTGAACTACAATCCCAGGGAAATAAGTAAGGTATACCGCATCAATATTTTTCGGGTTGAATTAAAAATTTTTGGTGAGAGCGACACAAATTACATTACTACTGATCCTTTCCTTATTTTTAACCTTATTTTTAAATCGATTTAGAATAAATGTTTAAATCAAAATTTTCGTTTCCTTAGGCTTTCTTTATACTTACAGATACTGATATGAATCTAGATCCTTTTTTTTAGAAAAATGGAATTCTTTTATTCCAACGTATCGTGCGTTCGGGAAGACAAAAATTTACATCTCAGGATCTATGAGCGAATTCTTGGGCCGAGCTGGATTTGAACCAGCGTAGACATATTGCCAACGAATTTACAGTCCGTCCCCATTAACCGCTCGGGCATCGACCCAGGAAAAATAAATTCCATTTTCCATTTTAGGCTCATTGATAATGCACGATCAACTTCCTTTTGTAGTACCCTACCCCCAGGGGAAGTCGAATCCCCGCTGCCTCCTTGAAAGAGAGATGTCCTGAACCACTAGACGATGGGGGCATACGTGTCCGACCGCCATCATACTATGCTCATAGTATTAACAGTTTTTCGAAATTGTCAATAGAGTTAATAAAATGGAAGAATATGATTCGACCCAAGAGATCCTTCCACGCCTCACGTTCACGATTCTGTAGAGTTTTTTGATTCGTCATTCCTATTTATGAATCCTTAATTCTAACCGCATGAAAAAAAAAGTTTCGATTAAATATATATAACCCTTTATCTTAAAAAAAAATAGAACTAAATACGAGGGAAAGGGTTCCTTTTTGGAATGGTTTATACACCCCCAAAAATCAAAATACAACTTTCAATTCCATTTCTTCCACTTTATTGATTCATTCATCTTGCTTTTAAGACGAAATGTGCCTTCCTAGTAAACCAGAAAATTAAGAAAGGATAAATCCCGAAAATGGAGGAATTTTTTTTATTGATTAAGGGGATAAGGGGACAAATCGACCTTCTCCAGCATATGATTTAATCATATGATTGAATGAAAAATCTTGGATCTATGTCAAATTGGTAGGTACATGTATCAAGTGATTTTTGTTCTGATGGGTAAGCCAAGAAAAAAAGAGGGCCGGCCTTGAAGTACTAGGTTAAAAAGCTCAAAAAATCGTTCTAGTAAATCAACTTTGTTTTTCCGGAAAGAGCCACTAGCCACTATGAATTGACTTTATTATATAGTATAGTCTATTTTGAGAGTCTATAATATATATATGTTGTGTAATTATAGTGGGAGAGAGATATCTTATCCACAAAGTGACTCAATTCAGGAATTCCATTAAAGGGCCCCTTTAACTCAGTGGTAGAGTAACGCCATGGTAAGGCGTAAGTCATCGGTTCAAATCCGATAAGGGGCTTTTTACTTTTTTCATAAAACCCGAATCGTACTATTTGAACATAGAATAGATTTGCTTCTTGCTATTTTTTTTTTAGGAAAAAGGAAACAACTGTATAATATAAGTAAAATATGTTCTAGTAATTATAAAATGGAACATTTATTCATTAAAATGAAAAGAGAAGGCGTCTATTGAATCACCAAATATTCCTCTTTTTTTTTCATTATTTCAACCTAATCCGTTGGAAAGATTAGAAATCAGCAACTAAAAGGGGAAAAGTAAGTAGACCTGACCTATTGAATTCGGACTCGATCCGCTATTCTGATAAGAAAATTAGATAGAGATTAAATTGGAACGGAGGGCCCCCTTTTTTTTTTTTCATTTCTTTGGACTGCGCGCCAATTTGTCGATATTTCCGATTCAATTTTTGTATTCCTAGATATTCCATAAGAATAAATTGGCTATTCCCTGCCTTTTCTATGA